GAGCTTGATGCAAATGGCTAAAATATCTTCTGCTTTATATGATTATCAATCGAATAAAAAGTTATTTTATGTGTCAATCCTTACGTCTCCTACAACTGGTGGGGTGACAGCTAGTTTTGGGATGTTGGGAGATATCATTATTGCTGAACCTAACGCCTATATTGCATTTGCCGGTAAAAGAGTAATTGAACAAACATTGAATAAGGAAGTACCTGAAGGTTCACAATCGGCTGAATTTTTATTCGATAAGGGCTCATTCGATTCAATCGTACCACGTAATCTTTTAAAAGGCGTTTTGAATGAGTTACTTCAGCTCCATGATTTCTTTCCTTTGAATCCTAAATCAAGTAGAGCCTTAACTTAATTAAAGTTAATTAAATTGAAATTAGTTAATTTTTTTTCTGGCGAGCGGGTATTTTTTTATTGTAATCAAAGGAAAAACACCACGAATGCATTTTTATGTGACATAAGAGTAAATTGTAGTAAAGAATCATCCAGATAATTTTTTGGCCGATATTCACTCTTTTTTCTATCAACAAGAAAAAAGAGTGAATTCTTTTTTCCGTGAAAAAAAAAAGTTCGGCAAGGTAAAATGGTAAATAATAAAAAATAAAACGAATTTCATCTTTTTTTCTTACTTCTGCATACAAAAATAGAAAAAAGTAGAGTCTCATATATATATCGCGATCGCGAGAATCCCTTCTTTTTGGTAAAAACAAAAAATCCCAATTTTTTGATCGGATTAGAAATTGTAACGAAGTGTTCGGGAATTTATAAGCAGAAAAACTCGTTATTTTTTATTTTAGTAAAATAAAAAAAAAAAGAAAGTTATAAGACAAGAAAAAAAAAAAGATAATATAAAGAAGAATAAAAAATAGGTGGATTATCATATATATTTCATGTAGAAATACAAAAAAGTCACTTAATTAGTTCAATATTCTTTGGACTTTATTTTATTAGAATTATATATGTTCATTTCGATATAATTTTATTATATACAAATCTTAGTGATTCTAAAATTAGCTTTGGAATAATTACTAATAAACTAATTACTATTACCAATAATTATAATTAAAATAATTACTAAATAATTCGATTAGTAATATAAGAATTACTACTAGTAATATAGTAATATAAGAATTATTAAGATATAATAATTAATTAATAAGATAAGAATTAATACGAAATGAAATAAGAGAAAGAATTAATATTAATATAAATTTAATATTAATAAAGAATAATAAAAATAGAAATGTAATAATAAAATAATAATATAGAATATTAAAATCTAATAGTAGAACTACAAAATAGAAATTTAATAGAATATTTTAGAATATTTCGAAATATTTAATTTAATTAATATTTATTTAATAATTAATGTTTAATTTCATTTTAAGAGAATTGCTTATTTAATTATTTAACTTATTTAATAGAATAGTTAATATTAATATAAAACTATCTACTCATATCGAAATATATATAGAATAATATAAAAATACAAAAATATGTAGAATTAAAATATATTATTAAAAAATTAATAAAAAAGTTTAATAATAAATAATATAAAATAAGAATCTATTTAATAAAAATAAATAATAATATTCAAAAATTTCTCTTCAAAATAATAGAACAAAATACTAGAATATAGAAATATTCGAATAGAAATGAAACAAAAATAGAAAATATAGAAATAGGATAATTAATAAATTTAATAAATATCGAATATTAGAATATAGAATATGTTAATAGAAATTAAATATAGATATAGAATAATATATAATTAAGAATTATAGAATATTCTAATATAAAAAATAATATTAAATTCGATTCTAATTATTAGAATATAAATATTCTAATCTAAATATAATAATATAAAAATGAAATAAAAATTCCAATTAAAAGATTAAAAGATAGAAAGATTAAAAGATAGAAGAAAAAAAAATATTAGAAGAAAAAAGAAACAGGTACAAATATTAAATTGAGGTGCCCATTCTATGACAATTCTCAACAACTTACCCTCCATTTTTGTCCCTTTAGTGGGCTTAGTATTTCCGGCAATTGCAATGGCTTCATTATCTCTTCATGTTCAAAAAAACAAGATTTTTTAGATCCGATTAGGTACGATGGAAGTAGATTTCATTTATTTATTTTTCAAGGCCTAGACTTAGATACTAATACGGATATCTAGTTAGTCTAATATGATATAATCTAATACGATATAACATGTTATATATGTGTAGATAGGAGATCATAGGATGAGGCTACTTTATTTGTTAATCTAATGAATTCGATGAATTCCTCCTAAAGATTCACATCAAAATAGTGCGAGTTGATGGAAATTACTTCGGAAACAGAAAAAAAAAACAGAAAGTCAAATCAAATGGGCTAGTCTCCCACTTCCAAAAAAAAGCAACTGGATCTAGTATGAGTTGGCGATCAGAACATATATGGATAGAACTTATAGTGGGGTCTCGAAAAATAAGTAATTTCTGCTGGGCTTTTATACTTTTTTTAGGTTCATTGGGTTTTTTATTGGTTGGAATTTCCAATTATCTTGGAAAAAGTTTCATATCTTTATTTTCCTCTCAGCAAATACTTTTTTTTCCACAAGGGATCGTGATGTCTTTCTATGGGATCGCTGGTCTATTTATTAGTTGTTATTTGTGGTGCACAATTTTGTGGAATGTGGGTGGGGGTTATGATCGATTCGATAGAAAAGAAGGAATAGTATGTATTTTTCGCTGGGGATTTCCTGGAAAAAATCGTCGCATCTTACTCCGATTCCTTATGAAAGATATTCAGTCTATTAGAATAGAAGTTAAAGAAGGTATTTACGCTCGGCGTATCCCTTATATGGAAATAAGAGGCCGAGGGACTGTTCCTTTGACTCGTACTGATGATAATTTTACTCCACGAGAAATTGAGCAAAAAGTAGCGGAATTGGCCTATTTTTTGCGTGTACCGATTGAAGTATTTTAAAACGAGTTGAAGAATGAGCATTTTCGTAGCAGGAGTGAAAAAAGCCAAGAGTCTTCTTTTTTTATAGCAAAACTTATATAGCATAACTTAACTGGAATTTCTTCACAATATTGATGAACTGATGAACTAAAGAATACGTATTATATATACGTATCCGGAACAATTCCAATTAGAAAATCAAACTTTTTAATCTACAAATTTTGTTATGCGTATGTAAATTCACTAAATCCAATAACAAACCAAGTAAGAAATAAAAATAATAGACCCATCTCATAGATCAAAACAAAGCATTTCGGAATAAAATAGAAAGAAATTCTCTTTTTATGTTCAATATTTGAAATTGATAGGTTACGTATCGGTAGATTCTATCTTGGAAATTATCTCTACTTTTTTTTGTCATGTGTCAGTCGAGGTTTCTTTTTATCTTTTTTTGTCTTCCTTAACCTTAATGTAATGAGCAAAGAATATTTTTTTCTTCATTTGTGTACTCTTTTTATTTTAGGCTATTTTTTTTTTTGTATTCTTTCATCTTTCAAAATTCAAGGACTAACCACTGGCTTACAAATAAAAACAGTGAATAGATTCATAAGTTCGAAGCCTTGGAAGAGAACTTATACTTGATAGAAATATTAGATCATATAGAATCGAGAAATGAGGTGCGTTCATTAAAAATTCACATACGAAAAATGAAAAAAAAAAAAACACATTTATTACCCTTCTATATCTTATATATAGTTTTTTTTCCCTGGTGGATCTCTTTTTTATTTAAAAAAAGTTTTGAATCTTGGGTTATTAGTTGGTGGAATACTAGTAAATTTGAAATTTTTTTAAATGATATCCAAGAAAATTTTTTTCTAGAAAAATTCATAGAATTCGAGGAGCTCGCTCGCTTGGACGAAATAATAAAAGAATATCCGGAAATACATCTACAAAAGTTTCCTATCGGAATCCAGAAACAAACGATCCAATTGATCAAGATACATAATGAGGATCGTATCAATACGATTTTGCACTTCTCGACAAATATAATCTCTTTCGTTATTGTAAGTGGTTATTCTATTCTAAGTAATGAAGAACTTTTTTTTATTAATTCTTGGGTTCAAGAATTCCTATATAACTTAAGTGACACAATAAAAGCTTTTTCCATTCTTTTATTAACCGATTTATGTATAGGATTCCATTCACCCCACGGTTGGGAACTAATGATTGGTTCTGTTTATAAAGATTTTGGATTTGCTCATAACGATCAAATTATATCTGGCCTTGTTTCCACTTTTCCAGTCATTATTGATACAATTTTGAAATATTGGATTTTCCGTTATTTAAATCGTGTATCTCCGTCACTTGTAGTGATTTATCATTCAATGAATGACTGAAAAATGATCCAAAAATCTCATTAGAATCTTTGTTATTTTGTACACATAAGCAAAATATTCAAAATCTTACTTTATAAAATATTCAAAATCTTACTTTATTGTATCTTTCTTTATATTATTTTATCTTTACTGTAATATTATTCTTTTTTTTTTTTCTCTTTCTTTTTATATTGAATTTCTTTTTTTTTTTCTATACATCACATCCAAGGGATTCTCTTCCTATATCTTATATTTTAGTAAAAATTTTTCAGTAACTACCAGTATCGTGGATAGGGACCTATACGAGCGACCTACCTAATTTTATTGTAGAAATTTTCAGGATCAATGATTGGACCATGCAAACTCGAAAAACCTTTTATTGGATAAAGGAAGAGATTACTTATTCCATTTCCGTATCACTTATGATATGTATAATAACTTGGGCATCCATTTCAAATGCATATCCGATTTTTGCACAGCAGGGTTATGAAAACCCACGCGAAGCAACTGGCCGTATTGTATGTGCCAATTGTCATTTAGCTAATAAACCGGTAGATATTGAGGTTCCACAAGCGGTACTTCCTGATACTGTATTTGAAGCAGTTGTTCGAATTCCTTATGATATGCAACTGAAACAAGTTCTTGCTAATGGAAAAAAGGGGGCTT